TTGATGATCCACCATTTGTTGTTTTATGAAAATGACCGATGTGCTCGGATACGTCTGTATTACATTACATATTTTTTCTACAAATTAGGAATTAGGATTTTGCTAAATTCCGTACAGGATCTGTAAGTATAAAGTCTAAGGAAAACATTAAAGTAAAAAAAAAAAAAAGACTCTTTTTTTTTTCAATGATTAATTTGTCAATTGATTTGGCAATAACGAACGGCTTACGAGTAATCCGTGTCGATCTGCGCTAAAGTGCAGACCCATATATATATTTTATATCAAATCAATATATAAAAAAGCCCGCCTCTTTCAGTTACAGTACAACGGTTGAATCTCAAATCAAATAGAACAAATAGAAAAAAGGGTTTGAATGAAATTGTAAGAATATGTATGCTATACGATGTATTCCCTGGGATTGTAGTTCAATTGGTCAGAGCACCGCCCTGTCAAGGCGGAAGCTACGGGTTCGAGCCCCGTCAGTCCCGATGGATATAAATAAAATCAAAAAAAATATTATTTCTAACAGGGATCCCCCCCTTTTTTTTTTTTATTTCTTTTTTAGTTTAAGGTATAAAATATATAATATAAATAATAAAGTAAAGGTTGCGATGAAGAAAGAAATAAAAAAGGAATTTTTGATTGCATCAGAAAGTAAAATTTTTTTATTTGGTATGGATAAAAGATCTTCCTATGTTATACTATTTAATTCTCGACTATGAATCGATTTGATAGCTCAGATATTGTTATTCGTGATATTGATTCGATTTGATATCATCGAGATAAAATTGATACCATTGAATTTACCGCCGAAAGATTGAACATTTATATGGGATTAAATCCCGAAGTATTAATTTTTTTAGAAATTAAAGAGAAAGAAAACATAGAGATTATGGAAGTAAATATTCTCGCATTTATAGCTACCGCACTCTTCATTCTAGTTCCTACTGCCTTTTTACTTATAATTTACGTAAAAACGGTAAGTCAAAGTAACTAATTTTACTTAAAAATGACTTCTGATTTCTTATCAATGCAATGATTGATAATGATTGAATAAAAAAATGAAAAAAGGATTTCAATTTCGGGTCTTAGTTTTAAATGAAATGATAAGACTACAATCAGCAAAATTTTATGAAATCCATATAGTCGAAAGAAATCAAATCTATTTCTTTCGACTATACTATCTATTATGGTAGTCTATAAAGTTTGACTCTATGTTTTATTGATTTGAAAAAATAAAAGGGTTTAATATGTACCAATCCATCTACCTATACCTATAAATATTTATTTTCATATTAATACTATCTATAGATGGATATATATCAATATAGAATTTTTCTATTTCTGATTCTTCCCGGTATCATATTCGGTATGATATTCGGTAGGATATTTAATATAATTTCTGATATTATAAATATAGTATTTTAGCATTCCAAAAAATGAATTGATTAAATAATTGACAGATGATCCGGGGGTTCCACGAATTCTATTTAGAAACAATTTGGATTGGAATGGGAATCCATTTCCCATTATTTGTATTCCCTTGACTTTCAAAATACGAAGATGGTTACAATTCAAATATTTGTTTGATTGAAAGAGTATTTTCAATATTATACATTATACATAGAATACATTCCACCACTGGAATACAATAGAATTAAAAAATGCAGATATAATTGCATTTAATTAATTAGTATTAATCAAATAACTAAATTCAATCGTTAAAAAATTGCAGAACCCAGCTATAAAACAATTGATACAGTTTGATCCCTTAACTCAATTAATAGTACCCTTAGAGTCCACTTCTTCCCCATACTACAAGGGAAAGGGAAAATGTAAAAACTACCATTAAAGCAGCCCAAGCAAGACTTACTATATCCATGTAAATTTTGTCTCCTATCGCTATCAATATGAAGGAATTATTTCATTATTGTTTACTAATTTTTCTTGTATTCTTTTCTTATTTAATTTTCACTAAAAATTTTATAATAATAGTGGAATCGCTGGTACAGAGTCAAAAAAAGATTCCCGGATAACATAATTGATGAAACAATTCAATAAATCCAATTATAACATCTAACAAGTTCTTATCTGATTTCTAGTAGAATTGAAAAAAAAAAATATTATGCAAATATTATGCATAAATAAAAAATATCCAGAGATATCTTTGGAAGTATTAAGGGAATGAATCTTACTAACAGGTAGTAAGAAAAAGATCTATGTTTTAGTTTGCCCCATTTAATTAAGTTAAATTTCAAAAATATAGAATCAAGATTGATTTTTTTTATACTCTTCTCTTATTTGCATTTGATCGAATCCTTATCGTCTCCCGATTTCTTCTCTAAAACAAAAAACAATAGGAAAACAAACAGCCTCTGAAAGTCTTTCACTAGAGCTTACCGAAAAGAAATAAATTGAAATATAAAAAATAAACAAATTAATAATCAAAAAGAAATCTAATTAGATTATTAATCTAACTAATAATGCAGAAGTGTTCATATACTTTACATAAGTCTGTATACAAGGCTTTTCTTCAAACCCCCCGACAAAAAATCGAATTATATTTCCCGTCCGACCTATCCATTCTTATTCAAGACCCAACCCAATCTGTAGACCAACACTACAGTAGTAGTGGAGTAAAAGGACTATCATTTCGATTCCTTTTCACTACTATAAATAAATGAATTTTTCGTTGAATTCGAGACAAAAAGATTTGAAGCATTTTAGAGAACAAACCTACTGATGCTTAGAATTTTGCATCAAACAAGTCTCAAAAGTCCTTTTGCCGCACTTGCTTCCTCGATCAACAAAACGGAATAAACTATTTATTTCAATTCTCTTGTCGATCAGGCGACACCCGGATTTGAACTGGGGAAAAAGGATTTGCAGTCCCCCGCCTTACCACTCGGCCATATCGCCAAAATAATACAAAAAAATATATGAGAATACCCCTCCCTTCAAAAAACCAAACAAAAAAGGGACGGGATTCTAAACTTCTTTTTTTTGATGTGTTTGTATCTTAAATTCCATTTTCCGTAATCCCCTTTTTCAAAGGGATCTCCTCCCTTTTCTATTGAAAAACGTATAGCTTTCAGTCACAAAAGCAAAAATAATCTCGGGACAAAGCGCAACCATTAACTACAAATTCCTAAATATGAATCGAAAATGGTTTTTTCTTAATGAAATAAAAAAATCAAAATTGATACATAACCGATGAATATTGGTTTTTTTATTGAAAAAGAATCCTTCTCAATTCAATTTCAATTATAATTGAAATTATAACAGCAACGGTGAATATATGTCAACCCCAGAACATAAATTTTTATTCTTACACAGATATTATAGAATCGGGTATCTTATTCTTATATCATACCTAATATTCTAGGGAATTTGAAATAAATTCTCGTGCGTCCATTTTTGGGCCAATTTTTTATTAAATTAAATAGAATAGATTGATTGAATTGATGCTGAATAGAAAAAAGAAATTAACACGACATACGCGCTGTCCCGAACAAATATTACTGCAATAAAGTAAGAGACATAGATAGCTATAGTTGGGGTTAGATCTATGCATGTTTAATAAATCCTAGTCTTTTTACGCACTGCTTCTCAAATTCTAAAAAAAAAAAAAGAGGTAAAAATATCTCTCTGCTTTGTGAATTCGTTTTCGAACAATTGAAAAAGGAAGTGCTAAAAAATCAATACTATATTGTTTCTGCTTATTAGATTCTATCTTTATCTCATCGAGCCGAGCAAATTCCGAATTCAATTTTTGTTTTGAGAATCGTAATTCTTAAAAAACCCCCGAAGTCTAGGTGAATTTTATAAATTTGTGTCGATTTATATTAGAAGTTAGATAGATTAGATTGGTTTGTTTTATTACAAAAAAATTCCAATTTGCGTATAAAATTATATTTATTCCTCTTTTCATAATAGGTATTTCATAGACGAAGTTAGGTAAAATTTCATGTGATTCAGTAAAGTAAAAAGAACCTAAATTCCATTATTGCTAAATATATTCATGTGATTCGATGAAGAATGACAGCGTGGGATATTTTCTATAAAATAAATGAAATGGGGAAATTGAAAATGCTTGGGGTTGGAAATGAAGGAATGTCTACACTACCCGGATTGAATCAAATACAATTTGAAGGGTTTTGTCGATTCATTGATCGGGGCTTAACAGAAGAACTTTTAAAGTTTCCCAAAATTGAAGATACAGATCAAGAAATTGAATTTCAATTATTTGTGGAAACATATCAATTGGTCGAACCCTCGATAAAAGAAAACGATGCTGTATATGAATCACTTACACATTCCTCTGAATTATATATATCCGCGGGATTAATTTGGAAAAACTGTAGGGATATCCAAGAACAAATAATTTTTATTGGAAACATTCCTCTAATGAATTCCCTGGGAACTTCTATAGTAAATGGAATATATAGAATTGTAATCAATCAAATATTGCAAAGCCCAGGTATCTATTATCGGTCAGAATTGGACCATAACGGAATTTCGGTCTATACCGGCACCATAATATCAGATTGGGGAGGAAGATTAGAGTTAGAGATTGATCGAAAAGCAAGGATATGGGCTCGTGTAAGTAGGAAACAGAAAATATCTATTCTAGTTCTATCATCAGCTATGGGTTCGAATTTAAGCGAAATTCTAGAGAACGTTTGCTACCCTGAAATTTTCTTGTCTTTCCTGAATGAAAAGGAGGAAAAAAAAATCGGGTCAAAAGAAAATGCCATTTTGGAGTTTTATCGCCAATTTGCTTGTGTAGGCGGAGATCCTGTATTTCCTGAATCTTTATGTACGGAATTACAAAAAAAATTTTTTCAACAAAGATGTGAATTAGGAGGGATTGGTCGACGAAATATTAACCGAAGGCTGAATCTTGATATACCTCAGAACAATACATTTTTGTTACCGCGAGATATATTGACAGCTGCGGATCATTTGATTGGAATGAAATTTGGAATGGGTACACTTGA